TCGATATAATTACAACCAATCCAAATGATCAAACAAGAACTATAAATAAATCTATTGAAGAAGAAATCATTAAAAAGATTCCTCGATGGTCATACAAATTGACTGATGAATTAGAAGAACAGGATGAAGAAAATGAAGAACAACTCAAGGAAGATCATGAAATTCGTTCAAGAAAAGCCAAACGGGTGGTGGTTTATACTGATAAGAATGATAATAGCAATACTAATGTTAATAATATTGATCCAGAGGAGGAGGTGGCTTTGATACGTTACTCGCAACAACCGGATTTTCGTAGGAGTATAATCAAAGGATCTATGCGTGCTCAAAGACGTAAAACAGTTATTTGGGAAATATTTCAAGCAAATGTGCATTCCCCACTTTTTTTGGATCGAATAGATAAAGCGTTTTTTTTTTCTTTTTTTGACATCTATCAAATGATTAATCTTTTTTTTAGGAATTCAGTGAGGAGAAAACCGGAATTACAAATTTCCGATTTTGAGGAAGAAGAGACAAACACTAGGGATAAAAAAGATGAGGAGAAAAAAGAGGAAAATGAACGGATAGCAATATCAGAAACATGGGATAGCATTATATTTGCTCAAGCAATAAGAGGTTTTATGCTGGTAACTCAATCTTTTCTTAGAAAATATATTGTATTGCCTTCATTGATAGTAGCTAAAAATATTGGACGTATGTTATTATTCCAATTTCCCGAGTGGTATAAGGATTTGAAGGAATGGAATAGAGAAATACATATTAAATGTACCTATAATGGCGTTCAACTATCAGAAACAGAATTTCCCCAAAATTGGTTAACAGATGGTATTCAGATAAAGATTTTATTTCCTTTCCGTTTAAAACCTTGGCGAAGATCTAAAATACGAGTCCATGATCATGATGAAGATCCAATAAAAAAAAAAAAAGAAAAAAAAAAAAAATTTTGTTTTTTAACAATTTTTGGAATGGAAACGGAAGTCCCCTTTGGTTCTTCCCGAAAACAACCTTCTTTTTTTTTACCCATATATAAAGAATTCAAAAAAAAAATGAGAAAAGTGAAAAAGAACTATTTTCTAGCTCTAAAAGTTTCAAAAGAAAACACAAGATGGGCTATCAAAATAGTTCTAGTTCTAAAACGAATAATGAAGAAACTTCAAAAAATGAACTCAATTTCTTTATTTGAATTGAGGAAGGTGAAAGTATATGAACCAAATGAAAATGCAAAAGGTTCAAAAGATAATAATAAGATTATTCATGAATCAACCATTCAAATTCGATCCATAAATTGGACAAATTATTTACTCATAGAAAATGAAATGAAAGATCTTGCTGATAAGATAATCACAATCAAGAATCAAATAGAAGGAATCACAAAAGATAAGAAGAAAATAGTTCCAGTCTATGATCATAAAAGACTGGAATTACAGAATCATATTTGGGAGATATTCAAAAGAAAAAATACCCAATTAAGATTAATACATAAATCACATTATTTTATGAAATCTTTTATTGAAAAAATATGCATGGCTATCTTATTATGTATAGTTATAATTTGTAAGGCACAACTTTCAAAAATTATCAATAAATACATTTATAACGATGAAAGAAATCAAGAAGGAATTGATGAAACAGATCAAAATACAATGAACCTTATTTCGACTATAAATAAGTCCTTTTCTAATCCTAATATTAGTAATAATTCAAATAATTCAAATACTTATTACGACTTATCTTTCTTGTCCCAAGCCTATGTATTTTACAAATTATCACAAACCCAATTACTTAACAACCATCACTTGAGATCTGTACTTCAATATCGCGATACCCATCCTTTTATTAAGGATAAGATAAAGCATTATTGTATAACACGAGGAATATTTGATTCCAAATCAATGCATAAGAAAATTTATAAGTCTGGAATAAATGAATGGAAAAACTGGTTAAAGAGTCATTATCCATACAATTTATCTCAGAGCAAATGGTCTCGATTAGTACCGAAAAAATGGCAAAATAGAATCAATCAACATTGTATAATTCAAAATAAAGAATCAATAAAATTGTATTCATATAAAAAAGAAGTGGATTTATTGACGAATCAAAAAGAAAAATTTAAAAAACACTACAAATATGATTTTTTATCACATGAATATATAAATTATGGGGATAGTAAGGAGTTATATATTTATGAACCAAAATTACAACTACAAGAAATTCCAAATTTCAACACACGGAAACCCCAATTGTTTTATGTATTGGTAAATATGGTTATTCGTGATTATCTAGAAGAAATTGATACGCATAAAAATCTGGATAGAAAATATTTTGATTGTAGAATTCTTCATTTTAACCTTAGAAACAATATAAATATTAAGGAATGGACTAATATGCATATCGGTACCAAAATTGATAAAAATACTAAGGCTAAAAAAAAAATTATGAATATTAAAAAATGGAAAAAAAAAGATCTTTTTTTTCTTACGATTCAGCAAGAAATCAATCTATCCAATCAAAAAAAAAAAATGGATTGGATAGGAATGAATCGAGAAAGAGTTTATTGTACTACATCAAATTTAGAACTTTTGTTCTTCCCAGAATTTGTGTTACCTTTTGATGCATATAAGATGAAACCGTGGATCATACCAATCAAATTACTTTTTTCTAATATTTATTATTATGAAAATGAAAAAAATATTAGTCAAAACAAAAACATCAAAGATTCTATAAAAATAGAATTTACAAATTCCAACCAAGAAAAAAAAGAAGAGGCAAATCTTGTATTTGTATCAGATCTACGAAAAGAAAGCCAAAAAAAATATCCTCAAGGGGATTACACGAGACCAGACATTAAAAAGGGTAAAAAGAAAAAACAATCCAAGAAAAACAAGGAAAGAGAACTAGATTTGTTCCTCAAAAAATATTTTATTTTTCAATTAAGATGGGATAACCCCTTGAATCAAAAAATGACCAATAATATCAAAGTATATTGTCTCCTACTTAGATTAATAAATCCAAGGGAAATTGCTATATCCTCGATTCAAAGAAGAGAGATGCATCTGGATGTAATGCTGATTCAGAAAGATCTAGCTCTTACGCAATTGATAAAAAAGGGAATATTTATTATCGAACCAATTCGTCTATCTCTAAGAAGGGATGGAAAATTCATTATATATCAAACCATAGGTATTTCATTGGTCAATAAGAGTAAACATCAAATTAATAGAAAATACATAAAAAAAAGATATGTCGATAAGAATAATAAATCCACTGGACCCCATGGCAATATGTTTGTGAATGGTTATCAAGATTATTATGATTTCCTTGTTCCTGAAAATATTCTATCTCCTAAACGTCGTAGAGAATTGAGAATTCTAATTTGTTTCAACTCTCATAATTGGAATGTTGTGAATAGAAATCCAGTATTTTGTAATGAAAACAACATAAAAAACTCTGCACAATTTTTGAATGAGGACAAACGTCTTAATACAGATCCAAATAAACTCATTAAATGTAAGTTTTTTCTTTGGCCCAATTACCGATTAGAAGATTTAGCTTGTCTGAATCGCTATTGGTTTGATACCAATAATGGTAGTCGTTTCAGTATGTCAAGGATACATATGTATCCACGATTTAGAATTTAGAATTATTTATTATTTAATAGTATACTATATTATATATCATATGTACTATAATCATATGTACTATATATATTATATATAACTATAACTTATATAACTATAACTATTCATTATATATATTAACTATATATTTAATTTATTATATTATATATATTATATTATATATATTATATATAATATTATATATAACTATTTATAACAAACTATTTATAACAATTCTATTATATAAACTATATATATATATAACATAACATATCACATGCCATTTTCGGTAGATGAAAAGCGAAAGATGTACGCATATGGTGTGTTATATTCTGGTACACGATACCGATACGTAGTTACTGGGGTGGGGGATCAATTCAATTGAATCTAGAAAGAAATCTACAGAACAGAATCTTTTTATTTTTAGGTGCAAAGAAATCATTCTCTTTCCTAAATACAGAAATGTATTATCTTTTTCTTTTCTATCCAAATCCAATTTCAATTTGATTTGGATAGAAATAGAATCAAATAAAAACAAAAAACTATATGGAAACGAATAAATCTAATGGAAACCAATAAATCTAAATTTTTGTGTGTACTAGATTAAATTAAGATTCAAAAAAAAATTGACATAAACATAACATAATATAATAATTATTTCCTGATCGGTAAAATCCATGGAAAAGAAAAAAAGAGAAAAAAGTTTTATGGTAAAAAATTCATTCATTTCACTTATTACACAAGAAGAAAAAGAAGAAAACAAGGGTTCTGTTGAATTTCAAATATTTAGTTTCACCAATAAGATACGAAGACTTACTTCACATTTGGAATTGCACAAAAGAGACTTTTTATCACAAAGGGGTCTACAAAAAATTCTGGGAAAACGTCGACGTATGCTGGCTTATTTGTCAAAGAAAAATGGAGTGCGTTATAAGAAATTAATTGATCAGTTGGATATTCGGGAGCCCAAAAATCGCTAATTTCATCGTTTGAATTAGTAGTTATTAGATTTTTCATTTTGATGAACCTCTGGAATTCATGAAATAATGAATTAAGGAAGAAAAGATATGACTGTACCGGCTACAAAACAAGATTTCATGATAGTTAATATGGGTCCTCACCACCCATCAATGCATGGTGTTCTTCGACTGATCGTTACTCTCGATGGTGAAGATGTTATTGATTGTGAACCCATATTGGGCTATTTACACAGGGGGATGGAAAAAATAGCAGAAAATCGAACAATTATACAATATTTGCCTTATGTAACACGTTGGGATTATTTAGCTACTATGTTCACAGAAGCAATAACGGTAAATGCACCAGAACAACTCGAAAATGTTCAAATACCTAAAAGAGCTAGTTATATCAGAGTCATTATGTTGGAGCTGAGTCGTATAGCTTCTCATTTGTTATGGCTTGGACCTTTTATGGCGGATATCGGCGCGCAGACTCCCTTTTTCTATATTTTCAGAGAGAGGGAATTGATATATGATTTATTCGAAGCCGCCACAGGCATGCGAATGATGCATAATTATTTCCGCATAGGAGGAGTAGCTGCTGATCTACCTTATGGCTGGATAGATAAATGTTTAGATTTTTGCAATTATTTTGGGGGAGGAATTATTGAATATCAAAAACTTATTACGCGAAATCCCATTTTTTTGGAGCGGGTCGAAGGGGTGGGCATTATTGGTGGAGAGGAAGCAATAAATTGGGGTTTATCAGGACCGATGTTACGAGCTTCTGGAACACAATGGGATCTTCGTAAAATTGATAATTATGAGTGTTACAATGAATTCGATTGGCAAATCCAATGGCAAAAAGAAGGAGATTCATTGGCTCGTTATTTAGTACGAATCGGTGAAATGAGGGAATCCATAAAAATTATTCAACAGGCTCTAGAAGGAATTCCTGGAGGACCCTATGAAAATTTAGAAGTCCGACGTTTTGATAGAACAAAAAATTCCGAATGGAATGATTTTGAATATAGATTTATTAGTAAAAAACCTTCACCCAATTTTGAATTGTCAAAACAAGAACTTTACGTGAGAATAGAAGCCCCAAAAGGGGAATTAGGAATTTATTTGATAGGAGATAATAGCGTTTTCCCTTGGAGATGGAAAATTCGTCCACCCGGCTTTATAAATTTGCAAATTCTTCCTCAACTAGTTAAAAGAATGAAATTGGCTGATATCATGACGATACTAGGTAGTATAGATATCATTATGGGAGAAGTTGATCGTTGAAATGATAATTGATACCACAGAAGTACAAACTATCAATTCTTTTTCTACATCGGAATCCTTAAAAGAGGTATATGGACTCATATGGATCTTTGTACCTATTTTGACCCTTATATTAGGAATTACAATAGGGGTACTAGTAATTGTGTGGTTAGAAAGAGAAATATCGGCAGCGATACAACAACGTATTGGGCCTGAATATGCTGGCCCCTTGGGAATTCTTCAAGCTCTGGCGGATGGAACTAAACTAGTTTTTAAAGAGGACCTTCTCCCGTCTAGAGGAAATGTTCGTTTGTTTAGTATTGGACCGTCTATAGTGGTCATATCAATTCTACTAAGTTATTTAGTAATTCCTTTTGGGTATCGCCTCGTTTTAGCCGATCTCAGTATAGGTGTTTCTTTATGGATCGCCATTTCAAGTATTGCTCCTATTGGACTTCTTATGTCAGGATATGGATCGAATAATAAATATTCCTTTTCAGGTGGTCTGCGAGCTGCTGCTCAATCTATTAGTTATGAAATACCATTAACTCTATGTGTGTTATCAATATCTCTACGTGTGATTCGTTGAAGATGAACTTTATACTTCGTTCTTCGTTCCTAGAAGTAAAGGAAAGAAGTTGAATGGATTGAATAGATATTTTTTTATTCATCATTCGGGTCAATGAGTTAAACCGGATAGTTATATGAGTGAAACAAAACAACTTAGAAATTTGCAGTAAGAAGAAAAAATCTCATTTCATATGTACAAGAATAAAGTTGAAGTAAACATAAGCAGTGTAAACTGTTTACCCCAAGATTGAGATTCTTTCATTAGTCATCATATCTTGAAGCGGGTGTAAAAGATCAACTGTACTGTATGGAGTTTTCATTACTGTCTTGTATTTATTAATATGTCGTAGATCAATCAAAAATCAGTGGACAGTTAGGAACACAAAAGTGCACAAAGGATTAGTAATGGAGATAATGTAAGGTATCAAAAAAAGAGATATTTCTGCATAAAACGAATCAAAATAGGGGTTTTAAGTTGGTAGAAATGATCAAACAGTACTTCCCTACGATTCCGATCTAGAGTATGCTCCTATTCACTGATTAAAGAAATAACTATCCAGAACGAATTAATCCTTTATTTATTTATTTTTTCAAAGTACCCTCTTCTGAGATAGAAGAACAGGAACAAAAGAAATAGAATGTAATAATCGAATGAAAAAGGGGATCTTTATTTATTCTTTTTTTCCATTCATATCCGTCCATTTGGATGGAATTCTTATCACCATTCATGAACAAAATTCCTCCCATTCTTTAAATTTTTGATTTTGGATGTTTAAAGATATGACAAGTATTTTATTGAGGGGTTAAGTTATTACCGAACAAAGAAAAATACACTTTGATTTTGATTATATTATAAGGGATGAGATGAATTCCGAAGCACTTTTTTTTTTTTTTTTAGCGAACGGAATTCCATTGGTTTGGACTCTCTGATATATCTTTATTCTCCCCAAAAGGGGGTGATAATACCGAAGCAGTCCTTACATTTTTTGTGGCCATAGAGGAGCCGTATGAAGCTGAGGTCTCATGTACGGTTTTGGAATAGCGATGGGAACAGTGATGTTATTATCGACTATAATTATCTAACAGTTCAAGTGCAGTTGATATAGTTGAAACACAGTTTAAATATGGCTTTTGGGGGTGGAATCTGTGGCGTCAGCCCATAGGATTTCTAATTTTCATAATTTCTTCTCTAGCTGAATGTGAGAGATTGCCCTTTGATTTACCAGAAGCAGAGGAAGAATTAGTAGCAGGTTATCAAACCGAATATTCAGGTATCCGATTTGGTTTATTTTATCTTGCTTCTTACCTAAATTTATTAGTTTCTTCATTATTTGTAACGGTTCTTTACTTAGGTGGGTGGAATTTCTCTATTCCGTACATATCTGTTCCTGAGCTTTTCGAAATAAAAAAAATAGCTGGAGTCTTTGGAATGACAATTGGTATCTTTATTACATTAGCTAAAGCTTATTTGTTTCTGTTCATTTCTATCACAACAAGATGGACTTTACCTAGGATGAGAATGGACCAGCTATTAAATCTTGGGTGGAAATTTCTTTTACCTATTTCTTTAGGTAATCTATTATTGACAACTTCTTCCCAACTTGTTTCATTATAAATAAAATAACCGAATACGATACCAATATTCTAGATTCATAACCTCTTTCAAACAAGAGAAAGAAACAAACAAGAGAAAGAAACATCAATCAATTTATTTATGGATATCTACAATATGTTCCCCATGGTAACTGGGTTCATGAATTATGGTCAACAAACAATACGAGCTGCAAGGTACATTGGTCAAAGTTTCATAATTACTTTATGCCACACAAACCGTTTACCTATAACTATTCAATATCCTTATGAAAAATCAATTACGTCAGAGCGTTTTCGCGGTCGAATTCACTTTGAATTTGATAAATGTATTGTTTGTGAAGTATGTGTTCGTGTATGCCCAATAGATCTACCCGTTGTTGATTGGAGATTGGAAAGAAATATGAAAAAGAAACAATTGCTTAATTATAGTATGGATTTCGGAGTTTGTATATTTTGTGGTAACTGTGTCGAGTATTGTCCAACAAATTGTTTATCAATGACTGAAGAATATGAACTTTCTACTTATGATCGTCACGAATTGAATTATAATCAAATCGCTTTGGGTCGGTTACCAATGTCAATAATTGGAGATTACACAATTCAAACAGTTATGAACTCGACTCAAATCAAAATAGATAAAGATAAACCCTTTGATTCAAGAACGATTACCAATTACTAAAATAAAAAGATTTTTTGATATATCGGGGAGCGGGGAATAACTAAAAATAATAACTAGTAACTATTGATTGTTAAGAATTACTCTTTGATTTAAACTGATAATATTCGCGAAAATTTCGAACTATACAATTTCAACTACTTTTTCTTTATTCTTTTGGATAAAAAGTAAGTAGGATTGGCCCAATTAAGTAGGATTGGCCCAATAATTATATCTATATATGAAATATATAATTATTAATTTATAATTAATATATGAAATTAATCCATATTAAGATTTAATTCAATAAGGAACGTATCATATACAATAAAAATGGAATAACCCCTTTTTCCTTTCCTGGACCATTTAGTAAGGTCATGATTTAATTTATTTATTTATTTTTTACATAATGGATTTACCTGGACCAATACATGATATTCTTATAGTATTTCTGGGATCAGTTCTTCTATTAGGAGGTCTGGGGGTAGTATTACTTACCAATCCTATTTATTCCGCTTTTTCATTGGGATTGGTTCTTTTTTGTATATCCTTATTCTATATTCTATCGAACTCTCTTTTTGTAGCTGCAGCACAACTCCTTATTTATGTGGGAGCCATAAATGTCTTAATCCTATTTGCGGTAATGTTCATGAATGGTTCAGAATATTCCAATGATTCGTATTTTTCGACCGTTGGGGATGGAGTCACTTCACTGGTTTGTACAAGTATTCTTTTTTCACTAATTACTATTATAACAGATACGTCATGGTACGGAATTATTTGGACTACAAAATTAAACCAGATTATAGAACAGGACCTAATAAGTAACGTTCAACAAATTGGGATTCGTTTATCAACAGATTTTTATCTTCCCTTTGAACTAATTTCTATAATTCTTTTAGTTTCTTTGATAGGTGCAATTACTATGGCTCGCCAATAAATAAATACTTCGAATTTTTATTTTAAAAGAATTAAAAAAGATTTCGAAAATTCGAAATAAATAATAGAAAAGTTTAAGGGTTTTAGTTAAATCCGTTTACTTTCTTTTATTTTTATTCTGTAATTGTTTCTTCTAGTCTAATTAATCGAATCGCTTGAATTGTTGATATTGAAATGCATCGAGATTGATAAGGAGTTAGTCAATGATGTTGGAGCATGTACTTTTTTTGAGTGTCTATTTATTTTCTATTGGTCTCTATGGATTGATCACAAGTCGAAACGTGGTTAGAGCACTTATGTGTCTTGAGCTTATACTAAATTCAGTTAATATCAATCTCGTAACATTTTCTGATCTATTTGATAGTCGCCAATTAAAAGGAAACATTTTTTCAATCTTTATTATAGCCGTTGCAGCTGCTGAAGCAGCTATTGGGCTAGCTATTGTTTCGTCGATTCATCGAAACCGAAAATCAACTCGTATCAATCAATCGAATTTGTTGAATAATTAGTTATCATTATCATGATTATATATTGAATGAATAATCAGTTATCATTATCATGATTATATATTGAATAATCAGTTATAATGATCATATCAGTTATAATGATCATATAAATCAAGACATTATACAACATAATAAAGTAAAATAGAAATTGGGATATTTTTCTATTCTTTCATTCATATTATGAATTTTCTTGTAATAATTATGTATTTTATTCATTTTTTTTTTTTGATTTCATTTTTATTTATTTTATTTAATCAATTTGATTGTATTACAATTTACAATATTTACAATATAATATATGATTTAGGCTATTATATGATTTACACTATTATATGATTTACACTATTATAACTATTATATAATATCTAAATAGAATATCTAAAATAGATATTATATAATAGTTAATTTAGATATTCTATTTTAATAATATAATATATATTATATTTATATTTGTTATATTTGATATTCTATTTTATATTATAATAATTATAATATTCCATTATTATTATTATTATATTTATAATATTTTCTATACTATTTTCTATTATATTATCTATTTATTATATTATCTATTATATTATAGAATTATAGAATTAATATTGTTAGAATTAATATTATTATTATTATATTTATAATATTTTCTATTATATTATTTCTATTATATTATTATATTATATTATTATATTATATTATAGAATATTATAGAATTATAGATTATAGAATTATAGAATTAATATTATAGTAAAATATATATTCATATTGACATATTGAAATATTGATTTGAATGATTGATCAATTTGTTTTGTTGTCCAATTTGAATTCACACACGCGACTCGTATGATCATAATTTTGGAAACGGAAATCAAAGTCTCTTGGGTTTTTCTCATGAACAAATTTAGAAATATATTGATTTTTCAAATTTTGATAAACCACTGCTTCGTCTGGTGTCTACAATACAATATAAATACTAAACTAATACCAGATTGCAAATTTTTGATGTTAAAACCTGGAATTTATAGATCCAATGTCACATTCAGTAAAAATTTATGATACATGTATAGGATGTACTCAATGTGTACGAGCCTGCCCTACAGATGTATTGGAAATGATACCTTGGGACGGATGTAAGGCTAAGCAAATTGCTTCCGCGCCAAGAACCGAGGACTGTGTGGGTTGTAAAAGATGTGAATCCGCTTGCCCAACGGATTTTCTGAGTGTCCGTGTTTATTTATGGCATGAAACAACTCGCAGCATGGGTCTATCTTATTGATAGGTTACAAAAAAATCTACTTGAATCGTTTGATTCCTCTTTACCGATAAAAGCCCGTACTCGAACTCGATAAGATAAAATATATTATTGTATTCCGAGCACGGGTTTTTCTGGTCAAAATGTATTTTGTATTTATCACGAGTTATTTACCTTGGTTAACAATACTTGTTGTTTTGCCGATATTCGTCGGCTCTTCCATTTTTTTTCTTCCTCATAGAGGAAATAAGATGGTTAGGTGGTATACTATATGTATATGCTTATTAGAACTCCTTTTAACGACATATGTATTCTGTTATCATTTTCAATTGGACGATCCATTAATCCAATTGGAAGAAGATTTTAAATGGATAGATATTTTTGATTTTCACTGGAGGCTGGGAATCGATGGACTTTCCATAGGACCCATTTTATTGACAGGATTTATCACTACTTTAGCTACCTTAGCGGCTTGGCCAGTTACTCGAAATTCGCAATTGTTCCATTTCCTCATGCTAGCAATGTACAGCGGTCAAATAGGATCATTTTCTTCTCGAGACCTTTTACTTTTTTTCATGATGTGGGAGTTAGAATTAATTCCTGTTTATTTACTTTTATCCATGTGGGGAGGAAAGAAACGTCTCTACTCGGCTACAAAGTTTATTTTGTACACTGCGGGGGGTTCCATTTTTCTCTTAATAGCAATTTTAGGTATGGGTTTATATGGCCCTAATGAACCCACATTGGATTTTGAAAGATTAGCTAACCAATCATATCCTGCGGCATTGGAAATGATATTATATTTTGGTTTCCTTATTGCTTATGCTGTCAAATCACCGATTATACCCCTACATACCTGGTTACCAGATACCCATGGAGAAGCACATTACAGTACATGTATGCTTCTAGCTGGAATTTTATTAAAAATGGGAGCATATGGACTTATTCGGATCAATATGGAATTATTACCCCACGCTCATTCTATATTTTCTCCTTGGTTAGTAATAGTGGGAACGATTCAAATAATCTATGCAGCTTCAACCTCTCTCGGTCAACGGAATTTAAAAAAGAGAATAGCCTATTCCTCTGTATCTCACATGGGTTTCATAATTATAGGAATTGGTTCTATAACCGGAATGGGATTCAACGGTGCCATTTTACAAATACTTTCTCATGGATTTATTGGTGCTGCACTTTTTTTCTTGGCGGGAACGACTTGTGATAGAATACGTCTTGTTTATCTCGACGAAATGGGGGGGGTATCGATCCCAATGCCAAAACTATTTACCATGTTCAGTAGTTTTTCGATGGCTTCTCTTGCATTGCCAGGAATGAGTGGTTTTGTTGCAGAATCATTAGTATTTTTTGGAATAATTACTAGTCAAAAATATTTTTTAATGCCAAAAATGCTAATTACTTTTGTAATGGCAATTGGAATGATATTAACTCCTATTTATTTATTATCTATGTTACGTCAGATGTTCTATGGATACAAACTATTCAATGTTCCAAACTCCAATTTTGCGGATTCTGGACCACGAGAACTATTTGTTTCAATCTGTATCTTTTTACCTGTAATAGGAATTGGTATTTATCCCGATTTCGTTCTCTCGCTATCAGTTGACAGGGCCCAAGTTATACTATCTAATTACTTTCATCGATAGTCTTTCATTAATGATACAGAAAAGAAATAGAATTTTTTGTTTTGTCTTTGATTTTCAGATTTTTAAAATCGTTCGCTGTACAATGCAAAAGAACAAAATGAATTAGAATTGTAATGAGATGCATTTCGAGTTTTTTGAGAACCGTTTGAACCATTCCTTGTTCAAACGGTTCTCAAAAAACTTGCACAAACAAAAAGCTTTCTTTATCTTTATATATATACTTTATCTATATTATATTATCATTATCTTATTATCTTTTTATCTTCATTTTATTTTATCTTTATTTTATATATTTTGATATATTTTTGATATATTTTTTTTTTATATTATATAATTTTATATAAATATAAATAGAATGTTTTTTTATTTTCTTTTTATTTTATATTTTATTATTTTATATTATTATTTTACATTTTTTTTTACATTTTTTACATTTTATACATTTTATATTTTATATATTATTTTTACATTTTTTACATTTTATACATTTTATATTTTATATATTATATAATTTTATATATTATATATATATTAGTAATATATATTAGTATATTTTAAGTATAAATAATATAGGGACGATGCCCTGTTCTTATTTATTCGTTATTTTATGTAGTTTATTGAATTAGTGAATTAGTTATTCGTGTAGTTTATTCAAGTAGATGTTAATGTGAATGAACCATAACTATGTAGACCTATCCCTAATAGATTGATTCCAAAATAACATATCCAAATTATAAGAAATCCTATAGAAGCCACAAGTGCTGAATTCGTACCTTCCAAATTTTGATTTGTTCTAGTTCTAATATGTAAATAAATCGCGAATATGGTCCAAGTAATAAATGCCCAAGTTTCCTTGGGGTCCCAATTCCAATAAGATCCCCATGCCTCATTAGCCCATACTGCTCCACAAAGAATGCCTATGGTTAAAAAGGTAAATCCTAAACTAATGACACGATAACTCCAATAATCCAAACGTTGAGTTAATTGATATTTATAAAAATTTCGAAATGAATGAAAAAGGGTGTTTTTAAAAACACTTTTTTCATTCAAATATTGAATCTCACCAAAGAAAAATGAATTTTTTAAGAAAGTATTGCCTTTACTTTTACAAAAAATATCGATGTTTTTTCTAAATGTAATGATTAGAAGAGCGATTGATAATAATGATCCGCATAAAAGAGCTGCATAGCTTAATAACATCATACTTACGTGCATCATTAACCACTGAGATTGTAGAGCAGGTACTAATATTGCGGATTGATGCATTTCAGTTAAAAGACCTGACGTGGCAAAGCCTTGTGTAAAAATAGTACTTGGTGCGGTTATTGTGCTTAAATCATTTTTATGGTTCCCTATCTTGGAAATCATATGAATAATGGAGAAACTACACGAAAGGAAAATTAATGACTCGTATAAATTACTTAACGGAAAATGTCCCGAAGAAATCCAACGAGAAACTAAAAATCCTGTTATAGAGAAAAAAGTAGCTATCATACCCTTTTCCGATGAATCACGCAATCCTACGATTTCCTGCACTAATAAGGTCATCAAATGAATCGTAATCACAATTGAAATTATCGAAAAAGAGATATGGGTTAATATATGTTCTAAAGTCGTAAATATCATAAAGGGGGTCTCATTAGATAATTGAAATCGGGAATTGAATACATTATAGGATTGGATTCTTTGTGTCTTTTTTAGAGGATTTTTTTATAGGATGCCGCCACTCGGACTCGAACCGAGATGCTCTAGCACTGCTTCCTAAGAGCAGCGTGTCTACCGATTTCACCATGGCGGCTTACTTGAAATAATAATAGTCAATAAATAATAATAGTCAATTTATGGCGAATCGTCGAGATTCAACGATTCAATATAATATAACATTAGAATCGATAACTAAAACTAAAGATTTATTTAAATTCATATTTGAATCTTCATTGAATAAAATAATCTTTAGTTAGTATCTTTGTAAGTTCAGTTTTCATAATTAACTTTTGTATACTAGAAACTCTGTTTTCCCAAAACAGTTGGAACTCCATAGTTTCGTTATTGGTCGGGGTATAGAACTAAGAATTGTCACTTTTCCATTTTTGTGATTCATTTTTTATTTATCCTATTTGAATCCATGATTAAATAACTAGGATTTTATATGTATAATGTATAAGAATTTCATCGCTAAATCAAATTTTGAATTTTCTAATGATTTGGATACCTTACCTTAGTATTTTAGTATTATTAAAGTAGTAATACTCTTCATCATATATAACTCTTCATGATATCATGATATATATATATGTAATGATAAGATTTACCAAACTATAAGATTTACCAAACTAATTAGTTTTTTGGTTTTTAGTTAGGCATATAACAAATTTTCATTTCTATCCCAATCATACTCTAGCTTTCACAATAGAAAAAAAAATTTCTATTGTGAAAGCTAGATAGAAAAAAATACTCACAATTTAATATACACACCCTTATTCTACATACCACATCTACCACATCTACCACATCTACATAATGGAGCAGCTAGTTCTAACCCCTTACCTTAAATTGAAGAGTTCAATATATTAATTAATGTGAATCATTCATCTTAAATTCCAAAATTTGAACTTCTTTGGGTATGTCAATTCTGATTATTCCAAGACTTTATTATTTGTTTGTTGTACAAAAAAACTTTTTGAACGCTCGGTAAAAACCGATTTCGCTAAAGAAAAAGCCTTTACTGCGGCTAAATATCCTTTTTTCTTCCAAATATTTCTACGAATACGTTTTTTTGACATAGAAGTACGTTTTTTGGGGACTGCCATTCAAAAAAGGGTTACTCATTTTTATTTTATCGTTGCATGTGAAAGACATGTATTATGTATTGTTCAAAATGGATCGGTCCTTTTAGTTATTATATATTTTCGTTTCCGTGTTCGTTTCCGTGGTAGAATAGTTAAAAAAAAGCATTTCATTTTTCAAACATATTTAATTAAAAACCTATTTTAAAGACATCCTAAAAATACATTAAAAACCTATTTTAAATACATTACATATTAAAACAAATATATACATATAGACAGACAGTAGTTAATGTATATACAGTAATGTATATATATTAATTATGTATGCATATGTACGTATGTACGCATAACATATCACATATATAATATAACAAACACTAAGGAAAAACTAAGGATAAGAATAGAAGTAGAAGAAAGGAAAGAATTTTTTTCCTAATTGATTAAGTTCAGAGTGTCATGCCCGTAATTTAAATTCCAATTCGAACTAAACTAGTGTTAAACAAGATATTTTATTACCTAATAAAGAGAACCTTAGTCATTTTGTATTTTACCTTAGTCATTGTCATTTTGTATTTCAGTTCTATATGAAGTAAAGAGTATCTTCTGATAAACATAAGTTTTCCTTATTAGATTGGAATCCAATTAATCAGTTTCAGAAGGAATTAGGGAATTACTCTAATCTAAAAAGTAACAAATAGGATAACTGGGTTCTTTTTATTTTATTTAAATTAAATATCGATCATAGTATCCATATTTGAATCAAGTACTCCTTTTGGTATAACTCTTTTTCCTTACTATACTATATAATATGATAATATGGCTATAAATTACCAGAATAGAATATTCTACTAAGACTAGAATAGTAGAATGATTAAAAATCAAATTTTGTTTTCTTATGGAACATACATATCAATATGCATGGATAATACCTTTTCTTCCACTTCCAGTTACTATGTCAATAGGATTTGGGCTTCTACTTATTCCGATTCCGACAGCAACAAAAAATATTCGTCGTATATGGGCTTTTCCTAGTGTTTTACTTTTAAGTATAGCTATGGGGTTTTCGGCCAATTTATCTATTCAACAAATAAATGGAAGTTCTATCCACCAATATCTATGGTGTTGGACCATCAATAATGATTTTTCCTTAGAGTTCGGATACTTGATTGATCCACTTAGTTCTATTATGTCAATACTAATTACTACTGTTGGAATCCTGGTTCTTATTTATAGTGACAATTATATGTCTCATGATCAAGGATATGTTAGATTTTTTGCTTATATGAGTTTTTTCAATGCTTCTATGTTGGGATTAGTTACTAGTTCAAATTTGATACAAATTTATATTTTTTGGGAACTAGTAGGAATGTGTTCCTATTTATTAATAGGGTTTTGGTTTACACGACCGACTGCAGCAAGTGCTTGTCAAAAAGCTTTTGTAACTAATCGTGTAGGGGATTTTGGTTTATTATTAGGAATTTTAGGTCTTTATTGGATAACAGGTAGTTTCGAATTTCGAGATGTGTTCGAAATAACTAATAACTTGATTCACAATAATGGGGTCAGTTCTTTATTTGCGACTTTGTTTGCCTCCTTATTATTCGTTGGTGCAATTGCTAAATCCGCTCAATTCCCTCTTCACGTATGGTTAGCTGATGCAATGGAAGGACCCACTCCTATCTCCGCTCTTATACACGCTGCTACCATGGTAGCAGCAGGAATTTTTCTTGTAGCTCGACTTCTTCCTCTTTTTATATCCATACCTTACATAATGAATTTTATTTCTTTAATAGGTATAATAACAGTACTATTAGGAGCTACTTTGGCTCTTGCTCAAAGAGATATAAAAAGAAGTTTAGCCTATTCCACAATGTCTCAATTGGGTTATATTATGTTAGCTCTAGGTATAGGTTCTTATCGAGCTGCTTTATTCCATTTGATCACTCATGCTTATTCTAAGGCTTTATTGTTTTTGGGATCCGGATCCATTATCCATTCAATGGAACCTATTGTTGGATATTCACCAGAGAAAAGTCAGAATATGATTCTTATGGGGGGTCTAAGAAGATATGTTCCAATTACAAGAACTACTTTTTTACTAGGTACACTTTCTATTTGTGGTATTCCACCTCTTGCTTGTTTTTGGTCCAAAGATGAAATTCTTAATGATAGTTGGTTGTATTCACCAATTTTCGCAACAATAGCTTGTTTCACAGCGGGATTAACCGCATTTTATATGTTTCGGGTGTATTTACTTACCTTTGATGGGCATTTGCGCATTCATTTTCAGAATTATAGTAGCACCCAAAATAGCTCGTTCTATTCAATATCTCTATGGGGAAAGGAAGTACCTCAAACAGTCAATAGAAATTTACTTTTATCAATAATGAATAATACGGTATTCTTTTTTTCAAAGGATACATATAAAATAGATAATAATTTTAAAAAAGGCATAGGATACTTTAATACTTCCTTCAAAAAAAAGAAAAAGTACACTTCCATGTATCCTCACGAATCGGACAATACTATGTTATTTCCTCTGCTTGTATTGGTATTATTTACTTTATTCGTTGGATCAATAGGAATTCATTTTGATCAAGGAGTAATAGATTTTGATATATTATCAAAATGGTTAACCCCATCAACAAACCTTTTCCATCCAAATTTGAGTTATTCTGTGGATTGGTATGAATTTTTTACAAATGCAATTTTTTCAATAAGTATAGCTATTTTCGGACTATTCATAGTATATATTTTATATGGGTCTGTTTATTCATTTTTCCAGAATATGGACTTTCTTAATTCATTTGTAAAAAACGGTCCTAAAAGAATTTTCTTAGACCAAATCCAAAATGGGATATACAATTGGTCATATAATCGTGGTTACATAGATATTTTTTATACTAGGGTTTTTACAATGGGTATAAGGGTATTAACCGAACTAACTCAGTTTTTTGATAAAAATATAATTGATGGAATTACAAATGGGGTTGGTATTGTGAGTTTCTTTATAGGGGAAGGAATCAAATTTATGGGAGGTGGACGAATCTCTTCTTATCTATTCTTGTATTTATTTTATGCATCAATATTTTTATTTATTTTTTTATATTCATATTTTATTATATTATAGAAAATATAATAGAAAATATAAAAAAATAAATATAAAAATAAATATATAAAAATATAAAAATTATATAAAAATCCCATGTTTCTGATATTGCTATCCGTTCATTTTCCTCTTTTTTCTCCTCATCTTTTTTATCCCTAGTGTTTGTCTCTTCTTCCTCAAAATCGGAAATTTGTAATTCCGGTTTTCTCCTCACTGAATTCCTAAAAAAAAGATTAATCATTTGATAGATGTCAAAAAAAGAAAAAAAAAACGCTTTATCTATTCGATCCAAAAAAAGTGGGGAATGCACATTTGCTTGAAATATTTCCCAAATAACTGTTTTACGTCTTTGAGCACGCATAGATCCTTTGATTATACTCCTACGAAAATCCGGTTGTTGCGAGTAACGTATCAAAGCCACCTCCTCCTCTGGATCAATATTATTAACATTAGTATTGCTATTATCATTCTTATCAGTATAAACCACCACCCGTTTGGCTTTTCTTGAACGAATTTCATGATCTTCCTTGAGTTGTTCTTCATTTTCTTCATCCTGTTCTTCTAATTCATCAGTCAATTTGTATGACCATCGAGGAATCTTTTTAATGATTTCTTCTTCAATAGATTTATTTATAGTTCTTGTTTGATCATTTGGATTGGTTGTAATTATATCGAAGACATATTTCAAAGATTTTGCTTTACTTTCTGAATTCATTTTTCTTTCTTCTTCCAATGAAGAAGATTTTTTCAAATGAAAACTAGGTACAGATTCAAAAGAGAATTCATCGATTGACGTTAAGGAATTTACAATATAATTCAACGGTGATTTTTCATTAAGGGGATTCTTTTCGTGTTCGAATTCTCGGGAATTATGAAAAATAGAAAAGAGCCCATGAATTTTATTTATCCAAAAGATTTCTGTGGAATCTTTTGTATCTGTAGAAGTAATTAAATCATTCATGATTATAGTATGTGAATCGAATTTTTTTATTGTTCCACGATATGGTCCGTTCAAAAAAGGATCATATGCTTTTGGCAAGTATTCTTGTTCATTTTCATCATTGCATAATCTGGTCTGTTTTTCGAA